CAAGTATCCTTGATCGTGAGCCATATAATTATCACTATAAATAAGAACCATAATTCCAACAGTAGTGATTAACATTAACATAATAGAAGTAAGTGGATCGATCAAGTAGCCGAATTCTAAAGAAAAATCATTATCGAGGGTCCAAGACCATACATATTGATAGATAAAACTGCTATTTATTTGCTGAATAGACAGATTAGTTGAAAAAATCATGACTATACTTAACAATAAAATACTCGGAAAAGCCCACATACGACGAAGATTTTTTGTTGCTGTCGGAAAAAGAAGAAGTCCCACTCCTATTAACATAGGAACTGGAAGTGGAAGGAAAGGTATGATCCACGCATATTGATATGTCTGTTCCATAAAAAAAGTTTTTTAATTCTTAATTAATATTAATTGGTTCCGATTCACCGGATCTTACCTCTTTTGAAAGGAGTCAATAAAAAAATGAAGATATGCACTAACTTAAACCAACTTAAATAGAATTTTTTTTTCTTTTTACTTATTCTTTCTGAGTTTCTGCTAAATACTTCAAATATTCAAATCAAGAAGTTACAATTGGTCAAATCATAGAGATTAATTACTAGTCTCCTTCTAACTTTCAAATTCGAGTCAAATTAGGCATATTTTTCCCGAGTTTGACAAGTTACTAAAAAAAAGAATATTCTTCTTTTTACTATTTTTAGTAATAGTTTATGTCATTTTCCCATATCTTTCACCCATCTTATCTATTCTTTTTTATTTTTAGAATAAAAAATATTATCTAGAAAAGAAATACATAATAAATTAGAAAGCGCAAATTTCTTTTGAACAATAGATGTCTTTCACATCCAGCTATACCAATGAGTAATCTCTTAATTTTTATTTAAATGGCAGTTCCAAAAAAACGTACTTCTGCATCAAAAAAGCGTATTCGTAAAAATTTTTGGAAAAGGAAGGGGTATTGGGCAGCGTTAAAAGCGTTTTCCTTGGGGAAATCTCTTTCTACTGGGAATTCTAAAAGTTTTTTTGTGCAACAAACAAATAAAATAAGTAATAAAACATAACACGTTGGAATAATCTGAATCGGCCTGACTCAAAAACCGAGTCATTTCATTTCGAAAATCAAATTCCCGATTTCCATTCCCTGTTGAGTTAATCAATAGGAATGGAAATCGTTCCGCTCTTAGAATATGTAAAATAAGAATTTTTCTGTTTACCGTACCGAATTCGAAAAAAAAAAGAATACTTTTTTTTCTTGACAAAAAACACAAGATACTCCATTTTCTTTTTAGTATATCTTCTCATTTCCAAGGCAGGGAGTATTATTTTCCCCATCGACCTATTTGTTACAAGAATATAAGGTTTTCTTTTTTCTATAGATCCCCCTTTTTCTCTATAATCTATAAAAGGGCGGACAGAAAATCTTTCGTTACTAAAATCATTGAAACTAATTGATTAAAATTCTAAACTCCTTTGTGGAACTTTCTTCCTTTTGGATTTTCTCTGAATTCCTATATAGGACCCCATATATCTCTCGCCATCAATCCACTCAAAAACACTTAGCGAGGCTATTTTGGATAAATATGTGTCAATTTTGAATGATCCAAAACAGGTTCTTTTTTTTTTTTTATTCATTGATGAAATGGATTTTTTGGTTTTGATTTTTGAAATCAAATAAATCAAAAACAATTCATTAAAACAAACATTTTTTGTGGGGGGTTCTATCTCTTAATTTATAGTAGTACTATATAGTTTTAGAATAGTTTTAGAAGAGTTCAAATCGAGGAGAGTATAAAATACACAATAAAACTAAGACCCTAACCTAAAATAATGAACCTTCAAATACCTATTTGAACCAATTTTTATTTATGAATTTGAATCTTTCCTAAAAAATATTGCACCCAATTGAATTCGAAAATCTAGACGATTGCTTATTCATAAACTATTATAAGTTCAAGACAAGCCGCTATGGTGAAATTGGTAGACACGCTGCTCTTAGGAAGCAGTGCTAGAGCATCTCGGTTCGAGTCCGAGTGGCGGCATGTCATCTCCTAAAAAAAGTAAATAGATCCTATAATGAATTCAATTCCCGATTTCCCTTTGTATAATTAAGGGACTCCTCTTTTAAAAAATTTTTATGATATTTTCAACCTTAGAGCATATATTAACTCATATTTCTTTTTCGATCGTTTCAATTGTAATTACAATTCATTTTATAACCTTTTTAGTCGATAAAATCGTAAACCTATATGATTCATCCGAAAAGGGCATAATAATTACTTTTTTCTGTATAACAGGATTATTAGTTACTCGTTGGGTTTATTCGGGACATTTTCCACTAAGTGATTTATATGAATCGTTAATCTTCCTTTCATGGAGTCTTTCCCTTATTCATATAGTTCCGTATTTCAAAAAAAATCAAAATCTTCTAAGCACAATAATCGGCCCAAGTGCTATTTTTACCCAGGGCTTTGCTACTTCAGGTCTTTTAACTGAAATACATGAATCCAAAATA